ACCTGGGTATTCGTTCACGAAAAGCCAAACGTGTAGTCATTTTTACTGATAACGAAACGAATCAAAATATAAATACTATTACCAATACTAATAGTAATCGTGATCAAGAAGACGAAGTGGCTTTGATACGTTATTCGCAACAATCAGATTTTCGTCGAGATATAATCAAAGGATCTATGCGTGCTCAAAGACGTAAAACAGTTACTTGGGAGCTGTTTCAAACAACTGTACATTCCCCGCTTTTTTTGGACAGAATAGATAAAACCCTTTTTTTGTCTTTTGATATTTCCAGAATTCTTAATTTCATTTTTAAGAATTGGATAGGTAAGGTCACGGAATTCAAAATTTCGAATTCTGAAGAGGAAGAAGCGAAAGAAAAGGATAAAAAAAAAAAGGAAAATGAACGTATAACAATAGCAGAAACTTGGGATACTGTTATATTTGCCCAAACAATAAGGGGTTCTCTGTTAGTAACCCAATCAATTCTTAGAAAATATATAGTATTGCCTTCGTTGATAATAGCCAAAAATATTGGGCGTATGCTATTATTTCAATTCCCCGAGTGGGACGAGGATTTGAAAGAGTGGAGTAGCGAAATTCATGTTAAATGCACCTATAATGGTGTTCAATTATCAGAAAACGAATTTCCGAAAAACTGGTTAACCGACGGTATTCAGATAAAAATCCTATTCCCCTTCTGTCTGAAACCGTGGCACAGATATAAGCTACAATCCCATCATAAAGATTCAATGAAAAATAAGGGGAAAAAGTATAATTTTTGTTTTTTAACAGTTTGGGGAATGGAAACCGAACTGCCCTTTGGTTCTCCCCGAAAACGACCTTCCTTTTTTGAACCCATTTATAAAGAATTTGAAAAAAAACTTATCAAAGTTCAAAAAAAATGTTTTCTAGCTCAAAAAATTATAAAAGAAAGAACAAAATCGTTTGTAAAGCTATCAAAAGAAAAAACAAGATGGGTTATAAAAACAGTTCGATTTATAAAAAGAATAATTAAAGAGCTTGCAAAAATAAGTCCAATTCCGTTATTTGGATTAAGAGAAGTATATGAATCGAATAGAAATAAAAAAAAAATGATAATAAGTAATCAGACGATTCATGAATCGTCCATTCGAATTCGACCTATGGATTGGACAAATTATTCACTGACAGAAAAAAAGATGAGGGATCTGGCTGATAGGACAAGTACAATCAGAAATCAAATTGAAAAAATAACAAAAGACAAGAAAAACATACTTATAACTCCGGATATAAACATTAGCCCTAACGAAACAAGTTGTGATGATAAAAGATTAGAATCGCCGAAAAAGATTTGGCAGATATTAAAAAGAAGAAGTTCCCGACTAGTACGCAAATGTCACTATTTTATTAAATTGTTTATTGAAAGGATATGCATAGATATCTTTTTACCTATCATTAATATTTCGAAAATAAGTGTACAAATTTTACTTAAATCAAAAAAACGAATTACTGATAAATACAGTTACAATGATGAAACAAATCAAAATACAATTCATTTTATTTCGGCTATAAAAAAGCCTATTTCAAATATTATTAATAAAAATTCACAGATTTTTTGTGACCTCTCTTCCTTGTCACAGGCATATGTATTTTACAAATTATCACAAACCCAAGTTATCAACAAGTATCACTTGAAATCCCTATTTCAATATCACGGAACAAGTCCTTTTATTAAGGATAGAATCAAATATTTTTGTGGAACACAAGGAATATTTCATTCCGAATCAAGGCACAAGAAATTTCAATATTTTGGAATTAATACACGGACATGGAAAAGCTGGTTAATGGGTAATGACCACCATAAATACGATTTATCTCAGACTAGATGGTCTAGATTAGTGCTGCAAAAATGGCGAAATAGAATCAAGCAAAGTTTTATGGCTCAAAATACAAACTCAATAAATTTTGATTTATATGAAAAAGAACAATTAATTCATTACGAGAAACAAAACAATTATGCAGTGAATTCATTACCGCGTCAAAAAGATAAATTTAAAAACTACAAATATGATCTTTTATCAAATAAATATATTAATTATGAAGATAAGAAGGATTCATACATTTATGGGTCGGCGTTACAAGTAAAAGAGGACCGGGGGGTTACCTATAATTACAATACATATAATCCTGAATTTTTTGATTGGCCAGGAGATATAGATCTTAGTAATTATCTACGAGAAGATTATATTATTGATAGGGATAAAAATACGGATAGAAAATTTTTTGATTGGAGAACTATTAATTTTTGTCTTAGAAAAAAGATCGATATTGAGGAATGGACAAATATAGATATCGGGGGCAACGCCAACATAAAAAAAAATACTAATAATTATATGAAATATGAAATAATTGATAAAAAAAATTTTTTGAATCTCGCGATTCATAAACAAATAAACCCCGCCAATCAAACAAAAATATCTTTTGACTGGATGGGAATGAATGAAGAAATACTAAATTGGCCAATATCGAATCTGGAGCTTTGGTTTTTCCCAGAATTTGTCTTACTTAATGATGCATATAAGATTAAACCGCGGATCATACCAATAAAATTACTTCTTTTAAAATTTAATAAAAATGAAAACATTAGTGAAAATAAAAATATTAACAAAAAACAAAAAAAGGATATGCGTATATCCTATAATAATAAAAAATTGCTCGAATTAGAGCATAGAAATCAAAAAGAAAAGCAACAACCAGCCGAGGGGGATCTTGGATCCGATGAACAAAACAAAAAAAATCTTGGATTTGATGCATCAAAAAAACAAAAAGATGTTAAAGAAGATTATGGGGGATCATACATTCAAAAACGCGGAAAGAAAGGGAAATCTAAGAACAACATAGCAGCGGAGCTAGACTTCTTCCTGAAAAGATATTTTCTTTTTCAATTGAGATCGGATCATTCTTTTAACCAAAAAATAATAAAAAATGTCAAGTTATATTGTCTACTGCTTAGATTGAGAAACCCAAAGGAAATTGCTATATCCTCTATTCAAAGAGACGAAATGAGTCTGGATGTAATGCTGATTCCAAAGGCTATAACTCTTACAAAATTGATAAAAAGGGGGCTGTTGATTATTGAACCAGCTCGGCTATCCATAAAATGGGATGGACAATTTATCATGTACCAAACCATAGCTATTTCACATGTGCATAAGAGTAAGCATCAAACAAATCGAAGATTCCAAGAAAAAAGAAATGTTGAGAAGAATAATCTTAATGAATCTATTGCACGACATGAAAAGTTGTTTGGGAATAAAGACGAAAATCATTATGATTTTATTGTTCCTGAAAACATTTTATCTCCTAGACGTCGTAGAGAATTGAGAATTCAAATTTGTTTCGATTCGAAAAATGTAAATGTTGGGGATAGAAACCCGGTATTTGGCAATGGGAACAGCGCAAGGCACTGCGGTCAATTTTTTTTTGCGAATAAGCATTTTGATGTAGATACAAATAAATTGATTAAGTTAAAATTATTTCTTTGGCCCAATTATCGATTAGAAGATTTAGCTTGTATGAATCGCTATTGGTTTGATACCAATAATGGTAGTCGTTTCAGTATGTTAAGGATACATATGTATCCACGATTGATAATGAGTTGATGATACTATTTCTACGAATCAAGCAGGCATATCTGGTATAATATATGAAGACAAAAAAATATGCATGCGCCTTGTGTTATATTCTGGTACATGATACTGATTCAATGACCTTATCTTAGCAATTATATCTAGGAATGAGTCGTCATAATCTTTTTTCAAACTATTCTTCTTTTTCAAACTATTCTTCTTTGTGGGTGTTGTAGAAATGTACCAATCCTTTGAACCCATACCCGCGAATAAAATTGGAAATTGGATTGATTAATTGAATAAAAAAAAATAAAGAAGTATACGAATAAATCCAGATTATTGTGTATAAGAAATTAAAATGACTGGCATTTTTTTTATTATTATTACTGATCAGTAAAATACATATCTGTAAAAACTAAAGAAAAAGGGAAGAAGGATTCTTTAATTATGTTAAAAAATTTATTTATTTCGGTTATTCCGCAAGAAGAAAATAGGGGGTCTGCTGAATTTCAAGTATTCAGTTTCACCAATAAGATACGTAGACTTACTTCCCATTTGGAATTGCACAGAAAAGACTATTTATCTCAGAGAGGTCTGCGGAAAATTCTGGGAAAACGTCAACGGCTACTGGCTTATTTGTCAAAGAAAAATAGAGTACGTTATAAAGAATTAATTAGTCAATTGAATATTCGGGAGCCAAAAACTCGTTAAGTTAATTTGAAAATTCGTTTTTGAATTCTTTGATTTATTAGATTTCTATTCTACTTTAAATTTAAATTATATTTTTGAATTTTGATGAACTACGTTTAGTTTTCAACAATTCATGGAATAATGAATCGGGTAAAAAATATATGACTGTACCAACTACAAGAAAGGACCTCATGATAGTCAATATGGGTCCTCAACACCCATCAATGCATGGTGTTCTTCGACTCATTGTTACTCTAGATGGGGAAGATGTTATTGACTGTGAACCCATATTGGGTTATTTACACAGAGGAATGGAAAAAATTGCAGAAAATCGAACAATTATACAATATCTTCCTTATGTAACACGCTGGGATTATTTAGCTACTATGTTTACGGAAGCAATAACAGTAAATGGACCAGAACAGTTGGGAAATATTCAAGTACCGAAAAGAGCGAGCTATATTAGAGTAATTATGCTAGAGCTGAGTCGTATAGCCTCTCATTTGTTATGGCTTGGCCCTTTTATGGCAGATATCGGTGCGCAGACTCCTTTCTTCTATATTTTCCGAGAGAGAGAATTAATATATGACCTATTCGAATCTGCCACAGGTATGCGAATGATGCATAATTATTTCCGTATCGGAGGGGTAGCTGCCGATCTACCTTATGGCTGGATAGATAAATGTTTGGATTTCTGTGATTATTTTTTGACAGGGGTTACTGAATATCAAAAGCTTATTACGCGCAATCCCATTTTTTTGGAACGAGTTGAGGGGGTGGGCGTTATTGGCGGAGAAGAAGCAATAAATTGGGGTTTATCGGGACCAATGCTACGAGCTTCCGGAATTCCATGGGATCTTCGTAAAGTCGATCATTATGAGTGTTACGACGAATTTGATTGGGAAGTACAATGGCAAAAAGAAGGAGATTCATTAGCTCGTTATTTAGTCCGAATCTCTGAAATGACGGAATCCATAAAAATAATTCAACAAGCTCTGGAAGGAATTCCCGGAGGCCCTTATGAGAATTTAGAGGTACGGCGCTTTGATAGAACAAAGGATTCCGAGTGGAATGATTTTGATTATCGATTCATTAGTAAAAAACCTTCGCCCACTTTTGAATTGTCTAAACAAGAACTTTATGTGCGAGTAGAAGCTCCAAAGGGAGAATTGGGAATTTTTCTGATAGGAGATCGGAGTGTTTTTCCCTGGAGATGGAAAATTCGTCCACCCGGTTTTATCAATTTGCAAATTCTTCCTCAGCTAGTTAAAAGAATGAAATTGGCTGATATTATGACAATACTAGGTAGTATAGATATTATTATGGGAGAGGTTGATCGTTGAAATGATAATTGATACGACAAAAGTAGAAGCTATCAATTCTTTTTCCAGATCGGAATCCTTAAAAGAGGTTTATGAACTCATATGGTTACTTGTTCCTATTTTTACTACTGTATTCGGAATCATAATAGGAGTACTGGTAATTGTGTGGTTAGAAAGACAAATATCTGCAGGGGTACAACAACGTATTGGGCCTGAATACGCGGGTCCTTTGGGAATTCTTCAAGCTCTAGCAGATGGTACCAAACTACTTTTTAAAGAGGATCTTCTCCCATCTAGAGGGGATATTCGTTTATTCAGTATCGGACCGTCTATAGCGGTCATATCTATTTTACTAAGTTATTTATTAATTCCTTTTGGATATCGCCTTGTTTTAGCCGATCTCAGTATAGGAGTTTTTTTATGGATTGCCATTTCCAGTATTGCTCCTATTGGACTTCTTATGTCAGGATATGGATCAAATAATAAATATTCCTTTTTAGGTGGTCTACGAGCTGCTGCTCAATCGATTAGTTATGAAATACCATTAACTCCATGCGTATTATCAATATCTCTACGTGTGATTCGTTAGGACATGCACTTTTTTTGCCTATTTTTTTTTTTTCATTCTAGGAAATAATTTCATTTAGTTCTAAAAAAAAGTTGAATTGATGAATGTATTGAATAGATATCCTCATTTTTTATTCATCATTCGGGCGATAAACTAAACCAGATAGTTATATGAGTGAAATAAAACGGCTTAGAAATTGGCAGTCAAAAGATTAAGTCTCATTCCCTAGGTACAAGGGTTAAGCTAAGCGGACGTAAATATAATACAGTAGAAACGGGTTACCCCAAAATTGGTTGACTAATCATCATAGTTTGAAGCGGGTCTAAAAGATTCACTGTATGGAGTTTTTACTGCTGTATGTTACCATACCGGGGGTCGAACAAAAATGAGTGGATGGTTAGGAATACCAAGGTACACAAAGGATTTATTAGTAATATAATAGAGATTATGTAAGTAAGTTATCCAAACCAAAGGGTTATTTCTGCATAACATAAAAGGAATCCTAATGGGACTTTACATTGGTAGAAATGATCAAGAAGTACTTCCCCGAGATCCCGATCCAGAGTATGCTCCTACCCACTGATTAAACAAATTACTATCAGGAACGAAGGAACCCTTAATTAATATTTTATTTTTATTCTTTCTTTTATTTATCCATATTAATACAGATAAAATTCTTATCGTGATTCATGAACTAATAGAATGTCTAATTCTTCTTTGTAATCGAAAAATGAGTAGAAATATCTATTGATACAACGCGATATAACGAGTATTTTCATTGAAGTGTTAAGTTATTACTGAACAAAAAAATTATATTATATATCAAAGGATGAGATCAATTCAGAAGCATTTTTTTGTTATTATGGCAGACAGAATTGCGTTGGTCTAATTTTGGACTCTCCAATGTATCTTTACTCTATCTACCCTATAAGTATATATATCGAGATAATATTGAACCTGCCCTTAGATTTATTTGTGGCCATCGAGGAGCCGTATGAAGCTTAAGTCTCATGTACGGTTTTGCAATAGCGATGGGAATAGTGATGTTCTCACCGACTATGATTATCTAACAGTTCAAGTACAGTTGATATAGTTGAGGCACAGTCAAAGTATGGTTTTTGGGGTTGGAATCTTTGGCGCCAACCTATAGGGTTTACTGTTTTTTTAATTTCTTCCCTAGCAGAATGTGAAAGATTACCTTTTGATTTACCAGAAGCAGAGGAAGAATTAGTAGCAGGTTATCAAACCGAATATTCTGGTATAAAATTTGGTTTATTTTACGTTGCTTCCTATCTCAATCTATTAGTTTCTTCATTATTTGTAACAGTTCTTTACTTGGGCGGCTGGAATTTCTCTATTCCGTACATATTAATTCCTGAGCTTTTAGGAATAAATGAAATGGGTGGAGTCTTTGGAATGACAATTAGTATCTTTATTACATTAGCTAAAGCCTATTTGTTCCTGTTCATTCCTATCACAACAAGATGGACTTTACCTAGGATGAGAATGGACCAACTATTAAATCTTGGGTGGAAATTTCTTTTACCTATTTCTTTAGGTAATCTATTATTGACAACTTCTTCCCAACTCTTTTCATTGTAAAGGCACAGGATATTTTAGATTCATAACTTTTCTCAAACAAGAGAAAGAAACGTCAAATTATTCATAGATATGCAAGATATGTTCCCCATGGTAACTGGGTTCATAAATTATGGCCAACAAACAGTAAGGGCTGCAAGGTATATCGGTCAAAGTTTTATGATTACCTTATCTCATGCGAATCGTTTACCTGTAACTATTCAATATCCTTATGAAAAATTGATCACATCAGAGCGGTTCCGTGGTCGAATCCACTTTGAATTTGATAAATGCATTGCTTGTGAAGTATGTGTTCGGGTATGTCCTATAGATCTACCTGTTGTTGATTGGAAATTGGAAACCGATATTCGAAAGAAACGCTTGCTTAATTACAGTATTGATTTTGGAATCTGTATATTTTGCGGTAACTGCGTTGAGTATTGTCCAACGAATTGTTTATCAATGACTGAAGAATATGAACTTTCTACTTATGATCGTCACGAGTTGAATTATAATCAAATTGCTTTGGGTCGGTTACCAATGCCAGTAATTGGAGATTACACAATTCGAACAATTATGAATTCGACTCAAATCACAAAAGCCACGGAAAAACCACTTGATTCAAGAACAATTACCAATTGATTGAGTAAGTTTTGATCTAAAGTAGCGAAGCTTCTTTCATTTGCTTGGTCAATAACCAAAAATCCTAACTATCGAGTGGTGAGAATAGTGGTTTTCTTTTTTTTTTCATATATCATATATATATCTTATCCGTGATTATTTCGAAAATTCTCGATTATATATATTAATATTATTATATATAATAAAATTATATTATAATTATAAAAATATTATATATAAATAATATATAAATCGAACGAAACTTTCGGATAGAGAAACAGATACAGATATAGAAATGGTATTCAACCATTCAATTAATAAGTGTATCTACATCAACCCCATTATATTTAATTCAATATCAATACGGGAACGTATCAAAAAATAAATAGGGTAACTTCTTTTTTTTTCTGGTTTGGTCAATCGTATCATGAAAAATTTCGACTGAATTTATCTTTTATTTTACATAGAATGGATTTACCTGGACCAATACACGATTTTCTTTTGGTTTTTTTGGGATTGGGTCTTATATTGGGAGGTCTAGGAGTGGTATTACTTACCAATCCCATTTTTTCTGCCTTTTCATTGGGATTGGTTCTTGTTTGTACATCCTTATTCCATATTCCATCGAACTCTCATTTTGTAGCTGCCGCACAGCTTCTTATTTATGTGGGAGCAATAAATGTATTAATTGTATTTGCTGTGATGTTCATCAATGGCTCAGAATATTACAAAGATTTCCATCTTTGGACCGTTGGAGATGGGGTGACTTCATTGGTTTGTACAAGTATTTTTGTTTCACTAATTACTACTATTCTAGATACGTCATGGTACGGGATTATTTGGACTACAAGATCAAACCAGATTATAGAGCAGGACTTGATAAATAATGGTCAACAAATTGGAATTCATTTATCAACAGATTTTTTTCTTCCATTTGAACTTATTTCCATAATTCTTTTAGTTTCCTTGATAGGCGCAATTGCTATGGCCCGTCAGTACTAAATACTTATAATTTATAAGGACTCGCTCTTTTCTTTATAATTCTTTTTATTTATCACGGATAAAATTCAAAAATGGAAATGCTCTTAGTTGTATCTATTAGCTATTAACAATAGCTTACTTTAAATTACATTACGTACTTTTTTTTATATTATATTTTAGTCAATTGAATCGGTTGAATTTTTGTTCATATTGAAACGAATCGAGATTGATGAGGGGTTGATCAATGATGCTCGAATATGTACTTGTTTTGAGTGCCTATTTATTATCCATCGGTATCTATGGATTGATTACAAGTCGAAATATGGTTCGAGCGCTTATGTGTCTTGAGCTTATACTGAATGCAGTTAATATAAATTTTGTAACATTTTCTGATTTATTTGATAGTCGCCAATTAAAAGGAGATGTTTTCTCGATTTTTGTTATAGCAATTGCAGCTGCTGAAGCAGCCATTGGATTAGCTATTGTTTCATCAATTCATCGTAACAGAAAATCAACTCGTATCAATCAATCTAATTTGTTGAATAAATAATAAATAAATAAAGTATATTTACCAATAAAATAAAAATGTTAAAATGGGTATGTGCGATATAAGCATATAATATGGTGCTCTTTGCTAAAACGTAATAAATCAAAGTATCTCGGCCCTCTTTCATGAGCAGATCCAGAAGTTGGTTGATTCTGGTAAATCTAAATCATTGATTCGTCTAGTGTCTACAATATATAATTAATTTACTACTTTACTAGATCGAAAATTTATGATGTTAAAAAAATTTATAGCTCCAATGTCACATTCAGTAAAGATTTATGATACATGTATAGGATGTACTCAATGTGTACGGGCCTGCCCCACGGATGTACTAGAAATGATACCTTGGGACGGATGTAAAGCTAAGCAAATTGCTTCTGCTCCAAGAACAGAAGACTGCGTAGGTTGTAAAAGGTGCGAATCCGCCTGTCCAACGGATTTCCTAAGTGTCCGGGTTTATTTATGGCATGAGACAACTCGTAGCATGGGTCTAGCTTATTAATACGTTCCAGAAAATTCCACTTGAATTCATTTTTTTATCTTTACCGACAAAAACCCGTACTCGATAAATTATATTATTTTCTTTCGAGCACGGGTTTTTCTGGTCAAAGTGTATCTTGTCTTTACCACGAACGATTTTCCTTGGTTAACAATAATTGCAGTTTTGCCGATATTCGCAGGTACTTTCATTTTCTTTTTCCCTCATAGAGGAAATAAGGTTATTCGATGGTATACTATTTGTATATGTATATTAGAACTACTTCTAACATCTTATGCATTTTGTTATCATTTCCAATTCGACGATCCATTAATCCAATTAGAACAGGATTATAAATGGATTCATTTTTTTGATTTTCACTGGAGATTAGGAATCGATGGACTTTCCATAGGACCCATTTTACTCACGGGATTCATCACTACTTTAGCTACTTTAGCGGCTTGGCCAGTTACTCGAGATTCGAGATTGTTCCATTTCCTCATGTTAGCAATGTACAGCGGTCAAATAGGATTATTTTCTTCTCGAGATCTTTTACTTTTTTTTATCATGTGGGAGTTAGAATTAATTCCTGTATACCTACTTTTATCAATGTGGGGGGGGAAGAAACGTTTGTACTCAGCTACAAAGTTTATTTTGTACACCGCAGGGGGTTCCATTTTTCTCTTAATAGGAGTTCTGGGTATGGGTTTATATGGTTCCAATGAACCAACATTAAATTTTGAAACATCAGCCAATCAATCGTATCCGGTGGCGTTGGAAATAATATTATATTTTGGATTTCTTATTGCTTATGCTGTCAAATTACCGATTATACCTCTACATACATGGTTACCAGATACCCATGGAGAAGCACATTACAGTACATGTATGCTTTTAGCCGGAATCTTATTAAAAATGGGGGCATATGGATTGGTTCGGATTAATATGGAATTATTACCCCGCGCTCATTCTATATTTTCTCCTTGGTTGATGATAGTAGGCACAATTCAAATAATTTATGCAGCTTCAACATCTCCGGGTCAGCGCAATTTAAAAAAGAGAATTGCCTATTCTTCCGTATCTCATATGGGTTTCATAATTATAGGAATTGGTTCCATAACTGATACAGGACTCAATGGCGCCATTTTACAAATGATATCTCATGGATTTATTGGTGCTGCGCTTTTTTTCTTGGCAGGAACGAGTTACGATAGAATACGTCTTGTTTATCTTGACGAAATGGGAGGAATAGCTGTTCCAATGCCAAAAATATTTACAATGTTCAGTAGCTTCTCGATGGCTTCTCTTGCATTGCCTGGAATGAGTGGTTTTGTTGCAGAGTTGGTAGTATTTTTTGGACTAATTACGAGCCAAAAATATCTTTTAATCCCCAAAATCCTAATAACTTTTGTAACGGCAATTGGAATGATATTAACTCCTATTTATTCATTATCTATGTTACGTCAAATGTTCTATGGATACAAGCAATTTAATTCTCCAAATTATCATTTTTTTGATTCTGGGCCGCGAGAACTCTTTGTTTCAATTTGTATCTTTTTACCCGTAATAGGTATTGGTATTTATCCGGATTTCGTTCTTTCATTATCAATTGACAAGGTCGAAGCTATTATATCTAATTACTTTTATAGATCGTTTTCATAAAATAAATAAGTATTTTTGTAGTTTTTAAGAACCATTTGAATCAAGTAGTGATTCAAATGGTTCTTAAAAACCCATACAAACTTTCTTTATATATGCTATTCTCATATATTGCGTATTGAGTTTGTAAGACCTTTTCGTCAATTAGATGTTATGTTAATGCAAATGAACCATAACTATGCAGCCCTATTCCTAATAGATTTACTCCAAAATAGCATATCCAAATTATAAAAAATCCCATAGAAGCCACAATTGCAGAATTTGAGCCTTGCAAATTTTCATTTGTTCTAGTATGTAAATAAATTGCGAATATTGTCCAAGTAATAAATGCCCAAGTTTCTTTTGGGTCCCAATTCCAATATGACCCCCATGCCTCATTAGCCCATACTGCTCCCGAAAGAATACCTACGGTTAAAAATATAAATCCGAGACTAATGACACGAGAACTCCAACAATCCAATTGCTGGATTAATTGATATCTATGATAATTTCTAAATGCTTTAAAATTATTGTTTTTTAATTTTAAAGCATTGCTTATTTCATTGGCGTATTTAAGTTCGCCAAAAGAAAATGTCCCAATTTGTAAATGATTGCTTTTACATTTCGAAAAAAAATCGATATTTTTTCGAAATGTAATGACTATCAGAGCTACTGATAATAATGATCCACACAGAAGAGCTGCATAGCTCAATATCATCATACTTACGTGCATCATTAACCACTGCGATTGTAGAGCAGGTACTAATATTGTGGATTGATGCATTTCAGTTAAAAGGCCCGAAGTAGCAAATCCTTGGGTAAAAACAGCACTCGGTGCAGTTATTTCATTTAAATGATTTTTATGGTTCCTAAAATAGGGAATCATATGAATAATGTAGAAACCCCACGAAAGGAACATTAATGATTCATACAAATCACTTAAGGGTAAATGTCCTGAATAAATCCAACGAATAACTAATAATCCTGTTATACATAAAAAAGCGGCTACCATTCCTTTTTCCGACGAATCATATAGCCCTACGATTTCGTGAACTAATAAGTTCATCAAATAAATCGTAATTACAATGGAAACAATCGACAAAGAAATGTGAGTTAATATATGTTCTAAAGTAAACAATATCATAAAAGTCCTAAAATAAGGATGTCTCCCAACAATGGAATGGAAATCCGGAATTTCATTATTATACATTATAGGAGTTTTTATAGTCTTTAGTTTACTAGTATTTTTTTATAAGATGCCGCCACTCGGACTCGAACCGAGATGCTCTAGCACTGCTTCCTAAGAGCAGCGTGTCTACCGATTTCACCATAGCGGCTTGCTCGACGAAATCATAATAGTACATCTATCTTCAATCGTCGAGATTGAAGGAGAAGGGCTCAATTCAATGCAATATTTTGAGAAAACAATAAAAAATATCTTTTCTAATCCCTTCCCTATTTGAACGTTCAATAATAATTACCTTAATTGTAGTGTGATATGTTGTTAGTTTTAACAATTCAATGGCCCTTCACGCGGCTTAAGTTTTTATGGAATTGAAGAGTTAAACTAGAGAATTATGTTCTCAATCCATGTCTATAATTTTCATTTTTTATACACCATTCATTTATCCGATTTTTTTAATCGAATCCGAATAATAAAATATTAAAAAAACTTTTATAATCCCATTCCCAGTGGAAAGTTATTTTGCTAAATAAAAAAAGTTTTTATCGACGATCAATATGCTTTATTTTTCCAAAAATTTTTACGAATATTTTTTTCGGAACCGCTATTTTAAAATAAAATACAGAGGTTATTCATTAGTTATAGTTAAATGTATATGCAATAGTAATTATACATACAATATCCGAAGAAAGAATGATTTATACCGGCTAGTACTTACTATATAATATATATCGTAATCTTTTTTACTACTACTCTAAATCATCTATACACTATATTTATAGTATCTATATATTATCCCATATATGCATTCGTATATATATCCATGGTATCCCCGGATATATAAATTGAATAAAAAAAAAAAGAGAGAGAGACTTTATGTTTATCGGTTTTGGGGGGATCGTAGAATCCTATCAGAATCAAGTACTTATTTTGTTTTGGTATAACTTTTTTTTTTTATTCGATTATTGTAATGTAATAATAATAATATAATTAAGTAATAAAAAAACTTTTCAACATTGACTTAATTTTATTGACCAATTGTAACTTATTTATTTATTTGAATATTAAAAATTTTTTAAGAATTAAATATTAAATAAATAAAATATATTAGAGTCCTTTCATATCTTGCATATCTTTATTTACTTGATTTTTTTCTCCCTTCAAAATAAAATATATAAGAGCCGGTGAATCGGAAACAATTAAACAATTAAAATTAATAAAAAAGGTTTAATTTTATTATGGAACATACATATCCATATGCGTGGATCATACCTTTAGTTCCCCTTCCAGTTCCTATAGCAATAGGGATGGGTCTTCTCCTTGTTCCGGCGGCAACAAAAAATATTCGTCGTATATGGGCTTTTCCTAGTGTTTTATTATTAAGTATAGTTATGATTTTTTCAGCGGATCTGTCTATTCAGCAAATAAAAGGCAGTCCTATCTACCAATATGTATGGTCTTGGACAATCAATAATGATTTTTCCTTAGATTTTGGATACTTGATAGATCCACTTACTTCTATTATGTTAATATTAATTACTACTGTTGGAATAATGGTTCTTATTTATAGTGACAATTATATGTCTCACGACCGAGGCTATTTGAGATTTTTTGCTTATATGGGGTTTTTTAATGCTTCCATGCTCGGATTGGTTACTAGTTCAAATTTGATACAAATTTATATTTTTTGGGAATTAGTTGGAATGTGTTCCTATCTATTAATAGGTTTTTGGTTCACACGACCCCTTGCGGCAAGTGCTTGTCAAAAAGCCTTTGTAACTAATCG